AAAAAGGAATGATCTGTTAGGTTCAGGGTTGATCTCTGATAATAGGTCGGGCTGTACCAATATCAATCCATTTTATTCTATTTATTCCAAGGAAAGGATTCAACAATCGCTTAACCAAAATCAAGGAACTTTTCGTACGTTGTTGAATAGAAGTAAGGAATCCCAATCTTTGATAATTTTGTCATCATATAATTGTTTTCAAATGAGTCCATTCAACGATGTAAAAGATTATGATGGGATAAAAGAATCAAGTAAAAGAGATCAGGATTCCCTAATTCAAATTACAAATTTGTTAGGCCCCTTAGGAACATCCTCTCAAAGTGATCTTTTTTATCTGTTTTACCATTTACTAACTCATAATCATATTTCTGTAACTAAATATTTCTATTTGCAATTCGACAATTTAAAACAGACTTTTCAAGTATTTAAGTATTATTTAATGGATGAAAACGGGAGAATTTCGAATTCCGATCCGTGCAGTAGCATCCTTTTGAATCCATTTAACTTGAATTGGCATTTTCTCGACCATAATTATTATGAGGAAACATCCACAATAATTAGTCTCGGACAGTTTATTTGTGAAAATCTATGTATAGCCAAAAGAGGATCGACCCTAAAATCGGGTCAAGTTATAGTCGTTCACCTTGACTCTTTAGTAATAAGATCGGCGAAGCCTTATTTAGCTACGCCAGGAGCAACAGTTCATGGACATTATGGAGAAATACTTTCCCAAGGAGATACATTAGTTACATTTATATATGAAAAATCTAGATCCGGTGATATAACGCAAGGTCTTCCAAAAGTAGAACAGGTTTTAGAGGTACGTTCCATTGATTCAATATCGATGAACCTAGAAAAAAGAGTTGAGGGTTGGAATGAGTGTATAACAAGAATTCTTGGAATTCCTTGGGGATTCTTGATTGGTGCTGAGCTCACTATAGCGCAAAGTCGTATATCTTTGGTTAATAAGATCCAAAAGGTTTATAGATCCCAGGGAGTACAGATCCACAATAGGCATATCGAAATCATTGTACGTCAAATAACATCAAAAGTGTTGGTTTCAGAAGATGGAATGTCTAATGTTTTTTCACCCGGAGAATTAATTGGATTGTTGCGAGCTGAACGAACGGGGCGTGCTTTAGAAGAAGCTATTTGTTACCGAGCCATATTATTAGGAATAACCAAAGCATCTCTAAATACTCAAAGTTTCATATCCGAAGCAAGTTTTCAAGAAACTGCTCGAGTTCTAGCAAAAGCCGCCCTCCGGGGTCGTATCGATTGGTTGAAAGGTCTGAAAGAGAACGTTGTTCTAGGAGGGATGATACCCGTCGGTACCGGATTCAAAGGATTCGTGCACCGTTCAAGGCAACACAACAACATTTCGTTGGAAACCAAAAATAAGAGTTTATTCGAGGGGGAAATGAGAGATATTTTGGTCCACCACAGAGAATTATTTGATTTTTGCATTTCAAAAAATTTACAGGATACATCAGAACAATCTTTTTTCGGATTTAATGATTCCTAAGAGGGGGGTCATTTTATTTGGCATTTGGCATATAGTAATAAAGAAAATAGCGAATGGAAAGAAATGAACGGTTATTAACGGCCAATTTCCGTTAGAAAAGAAGGTTCCATCGGAACAATTTTTTATTTCTATTTTCAGAGTACTTCTTCTCTTTTTTTTTCTTTATTTAGAAAAAAAGAGAAGAAAAGAAGTGTGGGGAAAAATGACAAGAAGATATTGGAACATCAATTTGGAAGAGATGATGGAAGCAGGGGTTCATTTTGGTCATGGTACTAGGAAATGGAATCCTAGGATGGCACCTTATATCTCTGCAAAGCGAAAAGGTATTCATATTATAAATCTTACTAAAACGGCTCGGTTTTTATCAGAAGCTTGTGATTTAGTTTTTGATGCAGCAAGTAGGGGAAAACAATTCTTAATTGTCGGTACAAAAAATAAAGCGGCTGATTCAGTAGCGCGGGCTGCAATAAGGGCCCGGTGTCATTATGTTAATAAAAAATGGCTCGGTGGTATGTTAACGAATTGGTATACTACAGAAACGAGACTTCATAAGTTCAGGGACTTGAGAACGGAACAAAAGACGGGGAGACTTAACCGTCTTCCGAAAAGGGATGCGGCTGTGTTGAAGAGACAATTATTTCACTTGCAAACATATCTGGGCGGAATAAAATATATGACGGGGTTACCCGATATTGTAATAATCGTTGATCAGCAAGAAGAATATACGGCTCTTCGAGAATGTATCACTTTGGGAATTCCAACGATTTGTTTAATCGATACAAATTGTGACCCCGATCTCGCGGATATTTCGATTCCAGCCAACGATGACGCTATAGCTTCAATTCGATTAATTCTTAACAAATTAGTATTTGCAATTTGTGAGGGTCGTTCTAGCTATATACGAAATTCTTGATTAATAATAAGATAAGTAAATTTTGGGGGTAACTCCATATAATCGATTTATTGAATCGGTTATTATTCTTGACTAGCATAAAAGAGATAAAAACCGGAGATTTTCTGTAATTAGTTGATACTTAAAATATATAATTCACATAGGCAAATCAAAAAAAAAAGATGGTTGAATCAAAATAATTCCTTTTTAAGTTCTATTTCTTTCAGAGGGTAATATGAATGTTCTATTATGTTCTATCAAAACACTAAAAGGTTTATACGATATATCTGGTGTAGAAGTAGGCCAACATTTCTATTGGCAAATAGGAAGTTTACAAGTGCATGCTCAAGTCCTTATTACTTCTTGGGTCGTAATTGCTATTTTATTAGGTTCAGCCCTTATAGCTGTTCGTAATCCACAAACCATTCCGACTGACGGTCAGAATTTTTTTGAATATGTCCTTGAGTTCATTCGAGACGTGAGCAAAACTCAAATTGGAGAAGAGTATGGTCCATGGGTTCCCTTTATTGGAACTATGTTTCTATTTATTTTTGTTTCAAATTGGTCAGGGGCTCTTTTACCCTGGAAACTTATCCAGTTACCTCACGGAGAGTTAGCCGCACCCACCAATGATATAAATACGACCGTTGCTTTAGCTTTACTCACGTCAGTAGCATATTTTTATGCGGGCCTTACAAAAAAGGGGTTGGGTTATTTCGGTAAATATATTCAACCAACCCCGATCCTTTTACCTATTAACATTTTAGAAGATTTCACAAAACCGTTATCACTTAGTTTTCGACTTTTCGGAAATATTTTAGCTGATGAATTAGTAGTTGTTGTTCTTGTTTCTTTAGTACCTTTAGTAGTTCCTATACCTGTCATGTTCCTTGGATTATTTACAAGTGGTATTCAAGCTCTTATTTTTGCAACCCTAGCTGCGGCTTATATAGGCGAATCAATGGAAGGTCATCATTGATTAGTTTCCGACGCAGTCTTTTTTAGCTTGACGCAACGCAATGTATGTGCCGTTTAAGATAATCCACTTAGAGAAGATAAATATAAGGTATAAACGATCTAGAGTAATTGTAAAAAATATACGATATTTTTTAGTTTTAAAATAAACAAAATGGATTAGTTTGCGTAGGAATGGGGGGTTGAACGGGAACGGGGTGTATATAATCTAATCGCCATAAGACAACTCTTGTGAATCTTTCGAAGAATGATTCGAGAATCCCGATGACTTTAAGATACAATATTTGGTTTACGGTTTGGGGGAACAACATGTATATGTGATATTAGACATTAACTAGGTATATCTGAACTCTAGGTATATCTGAACTAAAGATATATCTAATTTGTCTTACTATTGTGAATTGAATATTGGTTGATTGTATCATTAACTATTTCTTTATTTTTGTTTTGGCGCGAGGAAAACTTATCATGAATCCACTGATTTCTGCCGCTTCCGTTATTGCTGCTGGATTGGCTGTCGGGCTTGCTTCTATTGGACCTGGGGTTGGGCAAGGTACTGCTGCGGGACAGGCTGTAGAAGGAATCGCGAGACAACCAGAGGCGGAAGGAAAAATAAGGGGTACTTTATTGCTTAGTTTAGCTTTCATGGAAGCTTTAACAATTTATGGGCTGGTTGTAGCATTAGCTCTTTTATTTGCGAATCCGTTCGTTTAATCCTAAAAACACATAGTTTTGTTTATTTCCGTGGATTTGCTGCTCTTGTTTTTTCAAATTCTTTTACTATTTAACGTCTACAATTTAATTTACAATTAAATTACTTAGGAACAACAACCCCCGGAAATCGCCGGTTTGAGGATACAACTCACTTTTTTCTTTATCTTCTTAGTCCAATGCACGAACTTTTTTTAGGAAGTATCGCAATTGTATTGTAACAAACGAGGTATTTCGCAACTGACTCGTATAAGACCTGGTACCTAATTCGAATCGAATAAGTATCAGGCTTATTGGAAATTTCCAATTTGAAAAAACCCATTCAAACAAACCCATTTCTAAATCAATATATTTTTTGACTCAATTTAATATTTTCTATTTAGAAATAGGGAAATTTCTAATAAAATATATAATAAAATAAAAGAATATAAATAAATAGTCTATCTATAAATATAAGAAAGCTATAACTATAAGAAAGCTATAACTATAAGAAAGAGGAGATCGTATGAAAAATGTAACCGATTCTTTCCTTTCCTTGGGTTATTGGCCATCCGCCGGGAGTTTCGGATTTAATACTGATATTTTTGCAACCAATCTAATAAATCTAAGCGTAGTTCTTGGTGTGTTGATTTTTTTGGGGAGGGGGGTGTTAAGTGATTTATTAGATAATCGAAAACAGAGGATTTTGAAGACTATTCAAAATTCAGAAGAATTACGCGAGGGGGCCCTAAACCAGTTAGAAAAAGCCCGGGCCCGCTTACGGAAAGTAGAAATAGAAGCGAATCAGTTTCGAATGACTGGATACTCTGAAATAGAACGAGAAAAATTAAATTTGATTAATGCAACTTCTAAGACTTTGGAACAGTTAGAAAATTACAAAAATGAAACCATTCATTT